GCCAATCCACATGTGGTGTGTGAACAAGGAAAGTTGTGTACCATAGTCAGTAGCTAGGTATGGATAGGGGGGCATAGAGTACATATGATGAGCTACAACAATAGTTGTAGAGCCTAGCATAGCTAGGTTAAGAGATAATTGAGCATGCCATGACGTTGTTAGGATTTCATAGAGACCCTTATGGCCTTGTCCTGTAAATGGGCCCTTATGAGCCTCCAAAATATCTTTAAGTCCATGACCAATACCCCAGTTGGTCCTATACATATGACCAGCGATCAGGAAAAGAATAGCAATAGCTAAATGATGGTGCGCAATATCGCTCAACCATAGGCCACCGGTTATTGGATCTAGTCCTCCGCGAAAACTAAGAAATTCTGCGTATTTGGACCAATTCAAGGTGAAAAAGGGGGTTGCTCCTTCGGCAAAACTAGGATAAAGTTGAGCTAAAAGGTCGCGATTCAAGATAAATTCATGAGGAAGTGGTATCTCTTTAGGATCAACCCCAGCGTCGAGAAATTGGTTAATCGGTAAAGATACATGGATTTGGTGTCCCGCCCAAGAAAGAGACCCAAGTCCTAATAACCCCGCTAAGTGGTGATTCAACATGGATTCTACATCTTGGAACCAGGCCAATTTGGGAGCGGCTTTGTGATAATGGAACCAACCAGCAAAAAGCATTAACGATGCAAAAATCAATGCACCGATTGCGGTACAATAGAGTTGTAATTCACTAGTTATTCCAGATGCTCGCCAAATCTGAAAAAACCCGGAGGTTATTTGGATTCCTCGGAAACCCCCGCCTACATCACCATTCAAAATTTCTTGCCCTACTATTGGCCAAACTACCTGAGCACTGGGTCCAATGTGAGTAGGATCGCTTAGCCATGCTTCATAATTGGAAAAACGGGCACCGTGGAAGTACATGCCACTCAACCAAAGAAAGATAATGGAGAGTTGACCGAAATGAGCACTAAAGATTTTTCGAGAGATCTCCTCCAAATCACCGGTATGACTATCGAAATCGTGAGCATCAGCATGTAGGTTCCAGATCCAAGTGGTAGTATCAGGGCCCTTAGCTATTGTTCTTGAGAAATGCCCGGGTCTGGCCCATTCCTCAAAAGATGTTTTTACAGGATCCCTATCCACAACAATTTTAACTTCTGGTTCCGGCGAACGAATAATCATTAAGTCCTCCTCTTTCCGGACAAGACATACAAAGAGACCCGCCAACTGTCTTTTTAGTGAATCTTTGAAAGATAGATATTAAGATTAGTCCTTTTCTTTACTATCTACCGTCCTTCTATTTTTTTTTTTTAGTTATTCACTGGAGCAATTATATATTGAAGTCAATCCGAGGCAAGTGTTCGGATCTATTATGACATAAGGATTAGGTGCCTAACGGACATTGGTTATCCTGGAAAATTATTTCCCGACGTAACAAAAAAATCTTTTTTTTATGTTTTGATTTAAGAAGCTAGTGTATTTTTTTTTAGGGTATAAGCCCCTATCTACATCTACTTTCCTTGAGTGAGCATAATATAGATTTTTTTATTCGATTCAAAATTCCAAGATAACTCATTAGAATTAGTAATAAGACCGTCCTGATATATTAGGTAGGAATATTTAGACTGCCCCCCTTTTTTTTGCTTTATTACTTCTGTTCTAGAGCCTATCCCTATTGTTTATCCTTATGAAATATGATATAAAATCGAAGGTAGAAGAAAGGGATATAATGAAATTCTTGATTCGATCTTCCTACCTAAATTATTTGATTAATGGATCAACAACCAAACCACCCATTTTATGAAAATAGAGAGTGGTCTTATTCAAATTCAAAGCGCTTCGTAATCTTCAACCAGTTCTGTGCTTCAATATAATTTCCCGGAGTAAGCGCTATAGCTTGTTTCCAATACTCAGCAGCTTGATCAAACCAAGCTTCCGCAATTTCCGAATCACCCTGTAGAATGGCCTGTTCTCCTCGGTCGGAATAGGCAGTTCCTTCCCCTAGAACCGTACTTGAGAGTTTCCTACCTCATACGGCTCAGAAATTGCTATCTTAATTTCCCCTATCTTAACTGAATTCGATTTCTCAAAAATCAATCCAATTTCTTCTTGGGTTAAGCAGAAGAAGTTAATTACCTAAGTTTCAAACCCTAATTTTGATCAATAATCAGTTTGATCTTTTCTCCCACCTTCAGAAGAATGAAGCATAGATAGACCTATATCCTTCGTTCGAATTTTCTGAAAGGTAACTATCTCGGTTTCGTTTCTTTCATATATGAAATTTCTATAGAATCCTTGAAAAAGACTTTTTCCCATAAGAAAGAAAAAAGAACTTACTATCTTTGGGATCTGATACTACACCGCTGCTTAATCCCTTAGTGGATCGGCTCTATTACATAAGCGGATTCCTAAATTTTGCCCCATATCATGGTATAATTAAGCAGTTTTTTTTTAGTTGTATCGACCCAGTCGCTCACTAATTGATCTTTACGGTGCTTTCTCTATCAATTTGAGACTTTATCCATAGAGTAGTAGTATAGGCTCTACTTTCTTCTTATTTTGATTCTCATGAAGTGTCCTTCCTTCCTACAGCTGATAGGGCAAAATCGTTGTTTTGACGATCCCTATGTAGAAAGCCCTTTTTCTAGTAAATACTAGAAAATTTCATCCTATCTTTTTTTTATCTTCTTTCTATAGTGGAGATAGTCGCACGTAATGACAGATCACGGCCATATTATTAAAAGCTTGCGGTAAGAAGGGGTTTCGTTCTAGCGCCCGGAAATAATATTCCAAAGCCTTTGTATGCTCTCCATTGCTTGTGTGTATAAGGCCTATGTTATAGAGTATATAACTTCGATCATAGGGATCAATTTCTAGTCGCGTAGCTTCATAATAATTCTGCAAAGCTTCCGCATAATTTCCTTCGGATTGAGCCAACATCCGTTACGGTCGTTCATTCTATTCAAAAAATCTCCGTTCCAAAACCGTACATGAGGTTTTCATCTCATACGGCTCCTCCCTTCTGTACATAGTACTAAGCGAAAAATCTATAGAATGAAAATAGAATTAGTCCCATCTCATTATGGACCGAAAGGGGCTGGTATTTTTCCAAGAAATCTCTAGCCAACCTTCCCCCAAGAGGTTTTTCTTAACACCAATGAATTCTATTAATGCTAGAGGAAAACGATAGCTCCAAGACTTTCTTTGTTCTCAACGCCTCCTATTTAGAGGAATTAGCCACTTCAACGACCTTTGATGGTTATAAGGGTATCCAAAGTACAAACCTGATGGTTGTTTGTTATCCCAACCATTCTTCCCAACCCTGATACCGATCAGGAAAGGGCTAATTTCTAACAAAGTTTTTCTCTTGTTGATTCCTATTTCGAGGTGTAGTGCTTTTTTCCCCTATGCTGCCTATTGGTATTAGTAGAGTAGGATTGGCCTGTAATACAGAACCTATCCTGTAGGTGTAACCTTTCGCTCAATACTCAAATCTACAATTGAAGCATCTGAGGCCACATCAATCGAGGATACACGACAGAAGGAATTGTTAGTTCACCTCACCTTCCCCAAGCGTGGGTTTCCTTTACTAATTTTGTTCTCTCTATGCGAACCCCCTCTCTTTCTCGTAAGACTGAGATGTAGGTAGGGCTAAAAAAGAACAAAAAAAAAAGAGTCAAATCGCACCATCTCTATAATAAGTAAATGCCCTTTTTTCCCCTGAGGTTGTCGGAATTATTTGCAATAAAATATTGGCTACAATCGAGGAGGTCTTATCAATGAAATTTCCATTTATACGGGATCTAGGCATAATTCCCAATCCATTCTATATAGAATTCTTTTCATTCTATCACAAAATAACATAAAAACAAAACATTCAATTCTTATAAATCGATCCATATGCTCTAAATGGATAAGAGAGGTATGGATTTTCCGCTCAGCTCAAATTGTCTCCTTTTCCTTCTGTTTGGACAAGAAGAGATATTAAATATTTGATTAAGATTGGATTTCATTCCACTTTCCTATTTCTCAACAACAACTTATCTCATCAGCTATTTCGCGTTTTCAAAGTCATTAATTATCCCGTACCCTTTTTATATTTAAATTGTACGGCGTAACGTACCTTATGCAAATCTAATTCTAGGGTTCCTTTATTTTCTTATTCCATAAGAAGAATTCTTCCATTCTCTTTTTATTTGGGTTTTCCCAAAATAAAAACTTTTGAGGGAGCAGAATTCCTAGTAAAAAAAATCCAGGATCCTTCCACTTAGATGAAAAGGAATTTTTCCAATAGAGCCATGGAATCCCCGAGCGGTTGTGGCTGTACCTGTACTGCAGGAATACGAAAACTCGCTATTCACTCCGTTTATTTTCCATAATAAGATTATGTAGGAGAGATGGCCGAGCGGTTCAAGGCGTAGCATTGGAACTGCTATGTAGACTTTTGTTTACCGAGGGTTCGAATCCCTCTCTTTCCGTTTCTCTTAATTCATCAACGTTACCGATCACAATGTATCAAATAAAATAACAATTTATTTCAGCAATAATACCTTTATTTAATAGAAATTCTCTATAGCAAATTACTGTGGTATGTAAAATACACATAGAGGAAATAACAAAAAATAAAAAAGGATCCTAGGGTTAATCTATTTCTGCTAGGTGAATGGGAAAATACGAATTAAGAGCCTTAGGTCCATTTAGTTCGGGGAAAGGGGAAGGGGAAAAAAATTCTATGAACCTTTCCTTTTTTCGTTAAGTTCAAGTCTGACGAGAGTAATATTCTACAACTAACAACTCATTTATTTTAAGACCGACCCACTTCCTATCTAGGATTTTTTGTACTAGTCCTTTATATTGCAATGTGTCAACCGTCAAATGCTTTGGCAATTTGCCCGGATCGGATGAAGCAATAGAATTTTGAACCAGACGTTTTGATCTTTGGTTATCCTTCGTAGTAATAATATCTCGGGGTTTGCAACGAAAACTTGGTATATCAACTATACGACCATTAACTAAAATATGTCTATGGTTAACTAATTGCCGGGCCCCAGGAATGGTTGAAGCCATACCCAATCGAAAAACGATATTATCCAAACGCATTTCAAGTAATTGTAGTAAAACCTGACCTGTTGACCTTTTTGCTTTTCCAGCGATATGTACATATCTAAGTAATTGTCGTTCTGTCAGACCATAATGAAAACGCAATTTCTGTTTTTCTTGAAGACGAATACGATATTGCTCTTTTTTCCCAGAATGGAATTTCTTTTTCAGATTACTTCCGGATTTAGGCGTTTTTCTAGTTAGTCCTGGTAAAGCTCCCAGACGGCGTATTTTTTTTAAACGAGGTCCTCGATAACGGGACATGAAGACTCCTTTTTTTTTTATTGAAATTTCATTTTACACAATAAATTTCATTGTATTTACATTACAGAATACATCGAAATTAAAACTGAATTAAACTAAAGGATAAACAGAGTAAAATCTACTAAAGTACCAAAAAAAATAGAATTTCATCAACATCTGGATTTTTTGTATATATATTATTTATTTTAATGTTTTGTATCTAGCAAAATTGTAAGGTAGAACGACATAATAGACCCTGGATTCTCCATTTAATTCGGAGAAAAAGAGAGATATTCTTGTTCATGGAACATCGATAGAGAAAAAAGCCGACTATCGGATTTGAACCGATGACCCTCGCATTACAAATGCGATGCTCTAACCTCTGAGCTAAGTGGGCTTACATAACAGAAATAGTGTAACAAATAGAAATATATATAGGAAATCTGTAAAATGTCAGATCTTCATTATTAATCTTAGTTATTAACTAGTTCGAAATTTGAAGTTCTACTTAGAAATTAGAAAAAAAATACTAGAATTTCATAAAGATAAAGTTAGCTTGATATGCTTAACTAAATGATATTCTTAAATAGGATTATAGAATTTATTGAACTTTCTTTTTATTTCTCTAATTCGCAAATCCATTTTTCTAATAGAATCTATTCCAATTTCTATATTGAATTTGATTTCAGATATTTGCAATTTGATATGGCTCGGACGAATAATCTAATACATAGAAAAGAATAATATATATGAATAATATAATAAAGAGAAAATGCCAATCTCTTGGCATTTTCATTCGATCATTATATACATTTTTTTAGATATTTTGTGTTTTTTTTATTTGTTAATAATTTAAGGATTCATATTGCACTAAGGAGAAGATAGAATCATAGCAAATGAAATTTCTAATTTCTAATTCTGATTAGAAAAAAAAGAATGAATATCAAGCGTTATAGTATGATTTTGAATACTCTAAAAAAGGAAGGAGGGAGGTGGGGGAGAGAAAAACTTTTGGATATATTGATTCCGATTGAATTGCAAATATATCAACGATAGAATCAATTCAATTCTGAATTGCAATAAGCGGGGTCTCTCTTTGAGAGACGAGCTGCTAGACTACGTCGAATAATGAATTCAATGATTCAAAAACTAAGAGATGGATGAAATTACACAAGGAATCCTTGTTTCAAAGAAAAGGAAAATGGGGATATGGCGAAATCGGTAGACGCTACGGACTTGATTGTATTGAGCCTTGGTATGGAAACCTGCTAAGTGGTAACTTCCAAATTCAGAGAAACCCTGGAATTAAAAATGGGCAATCCTGAGCCAAATCCCTTTTTTGAAAAAACAAATGGTTTTCAAACTAGAACCCAAAGGAAAAGGATAGGTGCAGAGACTCAATGGAAGCTGTTCTAACGAATCGAGGTAATTACGTTGTGTTGGTAGTGAAACTCCCTCTAAATTAGAAAAAGAAGGAAGGGCTTTATACATCTAATACACACGTATAGATACTGACATAGCAAACGATTAATCACAGAACCCATATCATAATATAGGTTCTTTATTTATTTTTTTTTTTAGAATGAAATTAGGAATGATTATGAAATAGAAAATTCTGAATTTTTTTAGAATTGTTGTGAATCCATTCCAATCGAATATTGAGTAATCAAATCCTTCAATTCATTGTTTTTGAGATCTTTTAAAAAGTGGATTAATCGGACGAGGATAAAGAGAGAGTCCCATTCTACATGTCAATACTGACAACAATGAAATTTCTAGTAAAAGGAAAATCCGTCGACTTTATAAGTCGTGAGGGTTCAAGTCCCTCTATCCCCAAACCCTCTTTTATTTCCTAACCATAGTATTTATCCTCTTTTTTCTTTTATCAATGGGTTTAAGATTCATTAGCTTTCTCATTCTACTCTTTCACAAAGGAGTGCGAAGAGAACTCAATGGATCTTATGCTATTCATTAAAATGGATCTTATGCTATTCATTAAATAGATTTCTTTTTTATTAGAGTATCGGCAAGGAATCTCGATTATTAATTCGATTTTTAAGTATTATTAAGTAAGCCATCCACAATGCATAGGACTACCCCCCCATTTCCAAATTTGGAATAGAATACTTTAATTGATTTTTTAGTCCCTTTAAT